TATTATAATATAGATTAATATAGATAAACGGGTCAAAAGTCGTCTTTCTTGAAAAATGTAAGAAAAAGACCTTTCGTTAGAAGTTCGAAAACGTCTGCTATGAAAAAAGAAAGAGGGTTGAAATCTACACATTGATTCTTTTTCGCGATTTTTGGTGAACCGTATGCATCAAAAGGTGCATGTACGGCTCCTAAGGAATAAAATTTTATCCTAATCAACCGACTTTATCGAGAAAGACTCTTTTTTTTAGGCCAAGAGGTTGATAGTGATCTATCGAATCAATTTGTTGGCCTTCTGATATATTTCAGTTTGGAGGATGATACCAAAGATTTTTATTTGTTTATAAATTCTCCGGGCGGATGGGTAGTACCCGGAATAGCTATTTATGATACTATGCAATTTGTGCAACCAGATATACAGACAATATGCATGGGATTAGCCGCTTCAATGGGATCTTTTCTTCTGGCAGGAGGAGAAATTACCAAACGTCTAGCATTCCCTCACGCTTGGCGCCAATGAGTCTTTTATTTGAGAAAAAAAAAAGAAGACTATGCCTTCGCCATATGAATATTAAGTAATAATAGCATGGCACTTCGAATTCGATATGCGAAAATTTTTCAAAACCATTCAATTATGTATCGAAAGAGTAGTATGAGAAAACGGGTATTTCCGATTTTATCTGATCTATCAGGAGCCCAGTTCAGCGTCACAAACTTTTTTGTTTTCACACCGGAAAGCTTTTAACATTTAACAATATTTATGTTAGGAAAGAATATGAAAATAAAAAAAACAAGATTTTTTTTACTTATATAACTTATATATATTTGAAAAAAAAAAAAAGAAACTTTGGGATTGCTGAATAACAGACGAAATAATAAAGCAACGGAACCATCATAGTATTTTTTAACTACTCCAAAACAAAAAAAGGAAGGGTGGTTATTGGATCATTTACCGATCTAGGTCTGATAGACCCTCTATCTTTTCTATTTCTTCGATGGAAGGTAAAAATCAATTCCATAGTAGAGCCGTATGCAATACGCAAAAGATGCCCGTACGGTTGTTCAATTCGATCTTTTATTATTCTTTATCTCTCCTCTCGCCTTATCGTGCGAGATAGAGGAACCATTTATTATGTTATATCGTCAGGGTAATGATCCATCAACCCGCAAGTTCTTTTTATGAGGCACAAACGGGAGAATTTATCCTGGAAGCGGAAGAATTACTGAAACTGCGCGAAACTATCACAAGGGTTTATGTACAAAGAACGGGCAAACCTTTATGGGTTGTATCCGAAGACTTGGAAAGGGATGTTTTTATGTCAGCAGCAGAAGCCCAAGCTCATGGAATTATTGATCGTGTAGCGGTTGAATAAAAAAATTCGCAGGGATTCCGCGCAAATACACAATTTGAGATTTTATCTTCTTACTTTAATAGATTTAATAGAATATCTCTATTAATATAGAATATAAGTAATTCATAATCATCGGGTTAGGATTGATCTAAACCAGCTCATTATGTATACGATTCAACATGCCAACTATTAAACAACTTATTAGAAACACAAGACAGCCAATCAGAAATGTCACGAAATCCCCCGCTCTTCGGGGATGCCCTCAGCGACGAGGAACATGTACTAGGGTGTATGTGCGACTCGTTCCGATCATGGACTAAGACAAAAGAGAGGAAACAAATTATTCCAGTATCAGGGATCGGTTAGGATAGAATGGAAGAACTCCATTCACTATCTTAAAAAAGAATCTATTAATAATTCCTTCTATTGTGTATCAAATTTATGGTTTCCATTGGTGCAAATCCAATCACCTCAATTTTTCAATTTCAGATCAGAAAGACTTCCCCATTGGTAGCAAATGCTTATCCATTAAGCAGGGGAAATCTTATTTCAAAATGAAAAAGCGGAAAGATTATGCCCTTATTCTTGCAAGAACGGACTAACAGGGTCAGCTACCCAGCTAATCTTCATACTTAAATACCGTTACTGTATAGTTAGATTTCGTTGTGAAAGACCTATTACTAGCTATTTCATGGGTAGAGCCAAAGAGTGTGAACTGTACAAGTTAACAATAGCATTGATTAAATGAGGGAAGGGGCTCCGGTGTATAGAGAGGACCTCGTCGTTTAAGAAGTAACCATAGAAACGATGGAATCCACTATTTCTTTATCCATTTCTATTTAATTGAATATGCTTTTTTGATACCTAGTATCAATACAATTTCTTATTTCGAAGTTAAATGCTTAGAAATAAAAAGAAAAAATCGTGGTTGGGAAGGTTATAGTAGCAAAAGCCATTGGAATTTTTTATTTTATACATTGGAAGAATCCGTTTTTCTTATTAATAGACTAGTAATTGTACTTATTAATAGACTAGTAAAGGGAAAAGAATAACTGAAAGAAAAGAAATCAAATAGTTATTCATCAAAGTTTCATTTATTCAATGACCAGAATTAAACGAGGATATATAGCTCGGAAACGTAGGAAAAAAATTCGTTTATTTACATCAAGCTTTCGAGGGGCTCATTCAAGACTTACTCGAACTATTACTCAACAGAAAATAAAAGCTTTGGTTTCGGCTCATCGGGATAGAGATAGGAAAAAAAGGGATTTTCGTCGTTTGTGGATCAGTCGAATAAATGGAGTAATTCGTGAGAATCGAAAAAATATATACTATAGTTATAGTAGATTAATGTATAATCTGTACAAGAGGCAGTTGCTTCTTAATCGTAAAATACTTGCACAAATAGCTATATTAAATAGGAATTGTCTTTATATGATTTCCAATGATATCATCAAAAAAAATTCCCCGGAGACTGAACTCCGGGAAGGTAGAGTAGAGATTTGTATGACAAAATAGAATCATATGAGAAAGTCGTCAAAATTAACAACTACGTTCAATAAAAAAAGATTGATTCTTCTTCACCGATTCTCTTTTTTCTTACAACACGATAATCCAAATTGGATTATCGTAGTTTTCGAACAAAACCTCAATCCACATTTGATTTGAGTTTCGATTGGAATTTGAATTGAGTAACCCTATTTTTTTTTTGTTTTAAGACCAGTAGTTCTAGCGGCCGACTCGCTTTTTTCAAATTGTTTTTCATTATTAAGAAAAGGTAACGAAGATAAAATACGAGCTTGTTTTATAGCAATCGTAATTAATCGTTGTTGTTTTAAGGTCAATCTATTCACCCGTCTAGATAATATTTTTCCTTGTTCACTAATAAATCGACTAATTAAACTCATGTTTTTATAATCAATTCGATCCCCCGATTGGATCGGGGGCAAACGCCTACGAAAAGATCGCTTGGATTTAAGAAGGAGTCGCTTAGATTTATCCATGGTTTGTTTATTCCTTATCCCGAAAATCCTATTTTGTAAGAAATAGGATTTTTTTCTATTTTTTATTCTTTAATAAATATATTTTTTATTCTTTAATAAATATATGTTTATTTAAATATATGTTATATATACAATTTCTAATAGAATTTAGAACAATATGAAAAAATATATCATTTTTCATGTTCCTTGGAGGGTGACACACAAGCGATCGATTTTCTCTATTTCTTTATCTCCCCGTGAATCGTATGTTTGCAACAACAGGGACAGAATTTTCTCAATTCTAATCGACTAGGCGTATTGTGTCGATTCTTTTGAGTAATATATCTGGAAATACCCGCAGATTTCTTATTAACACTGTTTCGAACACAACTGGTACATTCCAAAATAACCCTTATTCGGATATCTTTACCCTTGGCCATGAACCTCCTTTGGGTTTTTGATTCACTTAACTCTTCCATTTTACGATTCGAAGAGAAGAAGAAGAAAGGAACAAAAAAAAAATAGAAGTTGCTAACTCGAAATCCAATTATGAAGGATCTCGTTCCAATCAATATAGTATAGTAATAATTAAGTAATACAATGATTTCTAACTATATTTAGAATCACAGTACAGTATTTCAGTTTTCATTTTAGTATCCTGTATGATATTGTTGCCCCGCCCTAGCCATTACATTTCCATTTCTGGTCTCACCCTATTATTTAATAGAAATGGAATTGATTATTAATTGAATTTGGAATTTATTTTTAATTCAATTCAATTGAAGTCTGGACCGAATTCCGAGTTTCACTGAGGCCGAATCCGACTTTATTCTTTATCTTTTCTAACTTATTCTAATTCTAAAAAAAAGAAGGAGAAGGGGGGATTAATCACAAATATTTGATTGTATCTCTAATCTTCTTCACCCCTTCCCGTGTCAATAACTAGAATGAAAAAAAGGGGAATATCAATGCATCCGGGAATAAACGATTGATCTCTATCAATAAACCTGCTAAAGCCCCGAACCATAGAGTACTTACCACTGGTGCCACGGAGAGATATGTTTTTAGATCTCGCATTTTAAATCCTCCTTCTTAATTCTTATTCTTTATTGTAATTTGTAATACAGAATTACATATATGAATATGATCAGATGGTTATTTAGTTAATAACCACTTGTATTTGTACACGGAATTCCTAATTCAAATTGAAATGTACAACGATTCATTAGATATTCTTTTTTTTTTAACAAAAAAAGGGGTCCAGTCCATTTCTGCTCTGCCCGAGCATTCCCTAAAAATATTCATTTTGGTTTTGTTTTGTTAGGGGTATCTCATATGTATATAAGTCTTTTCTTTTTTATTATTATTATAATTAATATTATATGTTATAAGATATGAAACTAAAAAGAAAAAAATGGCAGGATAATTTATATATATCAACGAATAAAATCAAGATGTGGAAAAGAAGACAAAGATTCTTTACAATGACACTGTAAACCAATTGAAAGGGATGTAGCGCAGCTTGGTAGCGCGTTTGTTTTGGGTACAAAATGTCACGGGTTCAAATCCTGTCATCCCTATCCCTAACTATATATAAATTTTATAGTATATGCATGCAAGATGAATTGGGGTCACATAAAATTTTTTATGAGAATAAAGCGCTCTTA